AAAGGGATTGGATTGGTGACTTACCCATTCAGTGACTTTGGCACTGGACGTTCCAAAAACGGGTACTATCGGATCGGGTGAATTAGAGAATAGACAGAGGTCCGTTGGCATTTCAGCCTTTCTTCTCCTTTCAGGGCCTATCCGAAAGAGAATCCAGTACCTCTTGGTCCTGAATATCAGAATAGGACGAACGAACCGGCCTCCGCGGATATCTTTGCTTCGGAACAAAACCCTGCAATCAAATAGATTGTCCCAAGGGCGCCATATTCTAGGAGCCCAAGTTATGCTATTGAAAATTCGTTCCTCTAGCAGTTCCGGTTTGACCATTCCGTTCCCTTTTTCAAACTCCACTTCTTTTCATATAGCAATCCCTGATCAAAGAGAGAACAATATCCATTTCAAAACATTTCTAACGGATTCCTTGGTTCGGACCGACGAAGTAATGGCACTCGATTATTATCAACCTGACTGCAATCTTTTTCTGTCGGTAAGGATTGCACCAGAGCACCTTCTACTTCTAATAGGCCATGAACTATAGATAGAGAAGAATCATTCTGAGCGAGTCCATAAGAAGCGACCCACTTTTTTTCATCGGTTCCGGGGGAAGACCAAAGATCTTGCGCGACCGGTCCGCCATAAAAACTCAAAAGAGAAAGAAGTCTCGTTAATCTCTTCATGCTCGTTCCAAGTTCGAAGTACCCTTTGGCCAAAGAAAAACCCGCTTCCTGACACGATTGCCTCTTTATCTTTATATAGATAGATTCTATGGGGTTATTACTTAGAAGTCTATTTTGTACAAGAGCCCCTCCTATCTGATAGAAAAGGGTCCCATGATCCCGAGCCGGTCTTACCTTGGCTCGCAAACCCCAAGTTTGTCTATGAAGAGCCAATCTAATTGTATTAGTTTCTATAATGGATTTCTTATGTGGAATACTAATGGATAGGGCCTCGTTGCTAAGTGCTACAAGATCTAGTGCACTGGAACTCGTGGTTATGGACCCGAATCCTTTAGTATGGAACATTGTCTTTTCCAAGTAAAAACCCCTAGTATATGAAAGAATGAAAAGGTGCTTTCGTTCTTGTGGAATAAGAAGCCCTCGTACCTTAATGAAAGGAAAATAGGAATTTTTCGTTAGGTATTTGACCAAATAGGATCGTCCAGTTCCTATAGAACCTATCACTAAAATACCCGATAGGGCTAAGCGGAACGAAAAGGGTTTTCCATGAGATGGTAAATGAAAACGATTAGCCCCACACGAGGTTTGGGAATAAGTGATTGTCTGATAATGAGCAAGGAATATACGTCTTTCTGCTAAAGAGGATCTATTAAACTCATAATTCATTAGATCCTTGTTATCAATGTCAACTAGGTATCATAAGTAAATGGATCCCGGTTGTTCAATCCTTTGATAACCAAGGTCATTCTTTGCTAAAGAGAAATGATCACTATGAGTCAGACTCAATAGAATTGGATCCATTCCAAATAGCGAGAATTAGGATTCTTGATCCCTCTCAATCTCTCTTTCAATTCGAGGATCCAGAGAGGTGTTTTCATAGTCATCTCCGAATATTTGCCATCTCCGAATATTTTCGATTTCATTTTTCTATGATATGTCTTTCTATATGAAAATTGGTTATTTACGATGTACGATGATCCCTGTTAAGCATCCATGGCTGAATGGTTAAAGCGCCCAACTCATAATTGGTAAATTTGCGGGTTCAATTCCTGCTGGATGCACGCGAACGGGAACGTTCCATAAGTCTATTGGAACTGGCTCTCTATCCATGGAATCTCATCCATCATCCATACATAACGAATTGGTATGGTATATTCATACCATAACATAAGAACAATAAGAACTCGAATTCTTATCGATACTGGAACTCAGAGCATAGGAGGGAAAGTCGATTTATGGATGGAATCAAATACGCAGTATTTACAGAAAAAAGTCTTCGTTTATTGGGAAAGAATCAATATACTTTTAATGTCGAATCGGGATTCACTAAGACAGAAATAAAGCATTGGGTCGAACTCTTCTTTGGTGTTAAGGTAGTAGCTGTGAATAGCCATCGACTACCCGGAAAGGGTAGAAGAATGGGACCTATTCTGGGACATACAATGCATTACAGACGTATGATCATTACCCTTCAACCGGGTTATTCTATTCCACTTCTAGATAGAGAAAAAAACTAAAGGAGAATACTTAATAATACGGCGAAACATTTATACAAAACACCTATCCCGAGCACACGCAAGGGAACCGTAGACAGGCAAGTGAAATCCAATCCACGAAATAATTTGATCCATGGACGGCACCGTTGTGGTAAAGGTCGTAATTCCAGAGGAATCATTACCGCAAGGCATAGAGGGGGAGGTCATAAGCGCCTATACCGTAAAATCGATTTTCGACGGAATCAAAAAGACATATCTGGTAGAATCGTAACCATAGAATACGACCCTAATCGAAATGCATACATTTGTCTCATACACTATGGGGATGGTGAGAAGAGATATATTTTACATCCCAGAGGGGCTATAATTGGAGATACTATTGTTTCTGGTACAAAAGTTCCTATATCAATGGGAAATGCCCTACCTTTGAGTGCGGTTTGAACTATTGATTTACGTAATTGGAAGTAACCAATTAGGTTTACGACGAAACCTAGAAATCGATCACTGATCCAATTTGACTACCTCTACGGGATAGACCTCAACAGAAAACTGTTGAGTAACGGCAGCAAGTGATTGAGTTCAGTAGTTCCTCATAGAAAATTATTGACTCTAGAGATATGGTAATATGGAGAAGACAAAATTGTTTGAAGCACGCACAGAACCGGAAGCGCCCCTTGTTTCAAAGAGAGGAGGACGGGTTATTCACATTTAATTTGATGGTCAGAGGCGAATTGAAAGCTAAGCAGTGGTAATTAAGACCCCCCGGGGAAAATAGGGATGTCTCCTACGTTACCCATAATATGTGGAAGTATCGACGTAATTTCATAGAGTCATTCGATCTGAATGCTACATGAAGAACATAAGCCAGATGACGGAACGCGGAGACCTAGGATGTAGAAGATCATAACATGAGCGATTCGGCAGATTTGGATTCCTTTCCTATATATCCACTCATGTGGTACTTCATCATACGATTCATATAAGATCCATCTGTCTAGAGATCGTCATATACATCTAGAAAGCTGTATGCTTTGGAAGAAGCTTGTACAGTTTGGGAAGGGGTTTTTTGAGAGAAAAGAAGAATCTACTTCAACCGATATGCCCTTAGGCACGGCCATACATAACATAGAAATCACACGTGGAAGGGGTGGGCAATTAGCTAGAGCAGCAGGTGCTGTAGCGAAACTGATTGCAAAAGAGGGTAAATCGGCCACTTTAAGATTACCATCTGGGGAGGTCCGTTTGGTATCCCAAAATTGCTTAGCAACAGTCGGACAAGTGGGTAATGTTGGGGTGAACCAAAAAAGTTTGGGTAGAGCCGGATCTAAGTGTTGGCTAGGTAAACGCCCCGTAGTAAGAGGGGTAGTTATGAACCCTGTGGACCACCCCCATGGGGGCGGTGAAGGGAAAGCCCCCATTGGTAGAAAAAAACCCACAACCCCTTGGGGTTATCCTGCGCTTGGAAGAAGAACTAGGAAAAGGAAAAAATATAGTGATAGTTTTATTCTTCGTCGCCGTAAGTAAATACGTAACTAGGAATATGGAAAATTGCATTTTTGGAATTTGCAATAATGCGATGGGCGAACGACGGGAATTGAACCCGCGCATGGTGGATTCACAATCCACTGCCTTGATCCACTTGGCTACATCCGCCCCTTATCCAGCTAAAGGATTTTTCTCTTTTTTCCATTCATCATTATTCTATTTATTCTGACCTCCATACTTCGATCGAGATATTGGACATAGAATGCCACTCTTTAAAATGGAAAAAAGGAGTAATCAGCTGTGACACGAAAAAAAACGAATCCTTTTGTAGCTCATCATTTATTGGCAAAAATCGAAAAGGTCAATATGAAGGAGGAGAAAGAAACAATAGTAACGTGGTCCCGGGCATCTAGCATTCTACCCGCAATGGTTGGCCATACAATCGCGATTCATAATGGAAAGGAACATATACCTATTTACATAACAAATCCTATGGTAGGTCGCAAATTGGGGGAATTCGTGCCTACTCGGCATTTCACGAGTTATGAAAGTGCAAGAAAAGATACTAAATCTCGTCGTTAACTGAATTCAGAATAGAAAGATTCAAAATAAAAAAAAACAAAGGTAGGCGGGGAATAACCCGGGGAATAACCTTATTTATGACAAGTTTCAAACTGGTAAAGTATACCCCTAGGATAAAGAAGAAGAAGAGTGGGCTAAGGAAACTCGCAAGGAAAGTTCCAACCGATCGTCTACTTAAGTTCGAACGGGTTTTCAAAGCACAAAAACGCATCCATATGTCTGTTTTCAAAGCACAAAGAGTTCTTGATGAGATTCGCTGGCGTTACTACGAGGAAACTGTTATGATACTGAACCTCATGCCTTATCGAGCATCTTATCCCATCCTAAAGTTGGTTTATTCGGCAGCAGCAAATGCTACTCATTATAGGGATTTCGACAAAGCGAATTTATTCATCACTAAAGCCGAAGTCAGTAGGAGTACTATCATGAAAAAATTAAGACCTCGAGCTCGAGGACGTAGTTGTCCCATAAAAAAAACCATGTGTCATATAACAATTGTACTAAATATAGTAAAGAAATCTAAATAATCTTTAGATCCATCTTAGATTTCGATTCCCAGTAAAAAAAAAATAGAATAGAAAAATATGGGACAAAAAATAAATCCACTCGGTTTCAGACTTGGTACAACCCAAAATCACCATTCCTTTTGGTTCGCACAACCAAAAAATTATTCTGAAGGTCTACAGGAAGATAAAAAAATACGGAATTGTATCAAGAACTATATACAAAAGAATAGGAAAAAAGGCTCGAATAGAAAAATAGAATCAGACTCAAGTTCCGAAGTAATTACACATAATAGAAAAATGGACTCAGGCTCAAGTTCTGAAGTAATTACACGTATAGAAATTCAAAAAGAAATCGATACGATCCACGTCATAATCCATATTGGATTCCCCAACTTATTAAAGAAAAAAGGAGCAATCGAAGAATTAGAGAAAGATCTACAAAAGGAAGTTAATTCTGTAAACCAGAGACTTAATATTGCTATTGAAAAAGTTAAAGAACCTTATAGACAACCTAACATTCTTGCAGAATATATAGCTTTCCAATTAAAAAATAGAGTTTCATTCCGAAAGGCAATGAAAAAAGCCATTGAATTAACTAAAAAAGCAGATATAAGGGGGGTAAAAGTAAAAATTGCAGGTCGTCTCGCAGGGAAAGAAATTGCACGTGCCGAATGCATCAAAAAGGGTAGACTTCCCCTCCAAACAATTCGCGCTAAAATTGATTATTGCTGCTATCCAATTCGAACTATCTATGGAGTATTAGGTGTAAAAATTTGGATATTCGTAGACGAAGAATAACTAGCCTTGTCTTCCCATTCTGTTCAGTGATAGAATAAAAAATGACAAGAGCCTTATTTTTCCTGAAATCCCTGAAAAAAAAGAAGCAATTCTACCTCTTTCTATAAGATTTAATGAAAATTGATAAATCTTTTAATATAATTGCTATGCTTAGTGTGTGACTCGTTAGTTTTTTCTTTAGAGTCAAAAATGGAGATTCAAAAAAAATTGACTGAACCCTACTATAAATAGAAAAAGAAAAAACTTAGTAATTATAGAAAATTAACTAATAACCAACCTATTGCTTCGTATTGTCGAGATCCTAACTAAGAAACAGTCACTATATGAATAAATACATCTATCATAAATGAGTAGATCTATCATATAGTTGTAGCAACTGCAATTTTTTCTCTAAAAAAGAAAACGGATTCTAGGTTGTGAAGCAAAACTAAAGGGATGTGGATAAAAGGAGGGATGATAGAAAGAAGGAAGAAGAATAAGAAAGATATAGGATTCCAATATGTATGGTCTATGAGTTACATCATAAAAGGCAATGTGATAAAGCATCAATATAATAAAAATAACAGAGAATTCGAAATCGTAACTTGAAACAAAAAATAGAAATTTTAAGCAATAATAAAATAAAGAGCGGCCCGGGTTAATAAAACTGAGAAAATTGACTCGGAAAGAAATTTTTGGAAAGCTCCATTGTGGGATTCAGACCTAACCATTAAAGGAGAAGTAGTGGGAACGACAGAACCTATGACTGCATAGGATTTTATTGAAAAGAATCCTAAGACTTCATTGGGTGGGATGGCGGAACAAACCAAAAAAATTGCCTTATTTGGTAAGGTTATAAATTAACAAATAAGACAGGAAAGAGTAAATATTCGCCCGCGAAATCTTTATTGAATTAGAATACTTTCCCGCGATTCAATAAGAGTCGAAATAAGGAGATTTTTTTTTAAGAAAGATTACATTATCTATAAATATAGAATATAGATAAATAGACACACACATCTAGATATATTCTAGATCTTCTTTCTTGACTATATATTTTTCTATTTTAACAAATTCAATATTAAAAAAACCCTAACTTTTTCTATTATCTATTAATGTGCATCTATCCATAATATTCCAAAATATTATGGAATTAGAGAAATTTGCACGCTTTCTCATTTCATTCGCGAGGAGCTGGATGAGAAGAAACTCTCATGTCCAGTTTTGCAGTAGAGATGGAACTAAGAAAGAACCATCGACTATAACCCCAAAAGAACCAGATTTCGTAAACAACATAGAGGAAGAATGAAGGGAAAATCCTGCCGAGGCAATCGTATTTGTTTTGGTAGATATGCTCTGCAAGCACTTGAACCCGCTTGGATCACGTCGAGACAGATAGAAGCAGGACGAAGAGCAATGACACGATATGCACGTCGTGGTGGAAAAATATGGGTACGTATATTTCCCGACAAACCGGTTACACTAAGACCCACGGAAACACGTATGGGCTCAGGAAAGGGATCCCCCGAATATTGGGTAGCCGTTGTTAAACCAGGTCGAATACTTTATGAAATGGGCGGAGTATCTGAAACTGTAGCTAGAGCAGCTATCTCCATAGCTGCCAGTAAAATGCCCATACGAAGTCAATTTCTTCGATTAGAGATATAGCATCCCAAAAAAGGAGTATTGAAGATAAAAAAAACCAGGTTTTTTTTCTGGAAAGACAATATTTCTTTCATCCTTTTGCATAGAAATAACAAATTGAAATCAAAATAATATGATTCAACCTCAGACCCTTTTAAATGTAGCAGATAACAGTGGAGCTCGAAAATTGATGTGTATTCGAGTCATAGGAGCTGCTAGTAATCAGCGATATGCTCGTATTGGTGATGTTATTGTTGCTGTAATCAAAGACGCAGTGCCCCAAATGCCTCTAGAAAGATCCGAAGTAATTCGAGCTGTAATTGTACGTACATGTAAAGAGTTCAAATGCGAAGACGGTATAATAATACGCTATGATGACAATGCAGCGGTTATCATTGATCAAAAAGGAAATCCAAAAGGAACTCGAGTTTTTGGCGCGATCGCCGAGGAATTGAGAGAATTGAATTTTACTAAAATAGTTTCATTAGCTCCTGAAGTATTATAAATACTAGTAGGCGAGATATAGATCAAAGAAAAAATTAGTAGATTATGTCTCACGTATATGCTTTAAAATCCAAAAGTAAAAGAAAAAAAAAGAAAACATGTTGATTATAGAAAAATGAGGAGGAACCTAGAATTAGAGTCTTATGGGCAAGGACACTATTGCTGATTTACTAACCTCTATAAGAAACGCGGACATGAATAAAAAAGGAACAGTTCGAGTAGTATCTACAAATATTACCGAAAACATTGTTAAAATACTTCTACGAGAGGGTTTTATTGAAAGTGTTCGGAAACATCAGGAAAGTAACAGATATTTCTTGGTTTCAACTTTGCGACATCAAAAGAGAAAGACTAGAAAAGGAATATATAGAACTAGAACCTTTTTAAAGCGTATCAGCCGACCCGGCTTACGAATTTATGCCAACTATCAAGGAATTCCTAAAGTTTTGGGCGGAATGGGAATTGCTATTCTTTCTACTTCTCGAGGTATAATGACAGATCGAGAAGCTCGACTAAACAGAATTGGGGGAGAAGTCTTATGTTATATATGGTAATCGCCCCTCCTATAGTACTCGAATTCTATCTCGAACTTCCTATTTTTCAAATAAAAATACAACGTTTTTTTTTATTTGAAAATCAAAATAGAAAAATAGGAGAAAAAAAATATGACAGAAAAAAAAAATAGCAGAGAAAAAAAAAACCCGAGAGAAGCAAAAGTCACTTTCGAAGGTTTAGTTACGGAAGCCCTACCCAACGGAATGTTCCGCGTTCGCCTAGAGAATGACACCATCATCCTGGGCTATATTTCAGGAAAGATCCGGTCTAGTTCTATACGAATACTGATGGGGGATAGGGTCAAAATTGAAGTAAGTCGTTATGATTCAAGCAAAGGACGTATAATTTATAGACTTCCCCATAAGGATTCGAAGCGTACCGAAGACTCGAAGGATACCGAAGATTTGAAGGATACCAAAGATTCAAAGGATTAGGTTTTTCTTTTTTCTAGGGTAATAAATTCAAAGTTCCAAAATTCAAGCGAAGAGACTTATTTTTTCCCAAAGATTAGATTCATAGTTTAAGAAAGGAATAAGGAAATATGAAAATAAGAGCTTCCGTTCGTAAAATTTGTACAAAATGTCGACTGATTCGTAGGCGTGGACGAATTAGAGTCATTTGTTCCAATCCGAAGCATAAACAAAGGCAGGGGTAATCTTTCGAAAAAGAACTTTACTTTCTAAAAAGTAAAAAAAGTACCCGCGGAAACGTCCAAATTCCAAATAAAATAATTAATAATTAAAGTAAAGGATATATTTTACCCTGAAACGGATATCTTTGTATCTTTTTTTCTTTTTGTTATTTCTAACTCATATTTATGAGATAATAAAATATGACAAAAGCTATACCAAAAATTGGTTCACGTAGGAGAGTGCGTATTGGTTTGCGTAGGAATGCGCGTTTTAGTTTACGGAAAAGTGCACGTAGAATAACAAAAGGAGTTATTCATGTTCAAGCTAGTTTCAACAATACCATTATAACTGTTACAGACCCGCAAGGTCGGGTGGTTTTCTGGTCCTCCGCGGGTACTTGTGGATTCAAAAGCTCAAGAAAAGCATCACCCTATGCTGGTCAAAGAACAGCAGTAGATGCTATTCGTACAGTGGGTTTGCAACGAGCAGAAGTTATGGTAAAGGGTGCTGGTAGTGGAAGAGATGCCGCATTACGAGCCATTGCTAAAAGTGGTGTACGATTAAGTTGTATACGCGATGTAACACCTATGCCGCATAATGGATGTCGACCTCCTAAAAAAAGACGTCTGTAAAAGAATTAAAACGCTTTCAAGAGAAATAAACGATTCAATGATCAAATAATAATACTAGTCTATTATGGTTCGAGAGGAGGTAGCAGGATCCACTCAAACACTACAGTGGAAGTGTGTTGAATCAAGAGTAGATAGTAAGCGTCTTTATTATGGTCGTTTCATTTTGTCCCCGCTTAGAAAAGGTCAAGCGGATACCGTCGGTATTGCCTTGCGAAGAGCTTTACTTGGAGAAATAGAAGGAACATGTATCACACGTGCAAAATTTGGGAGCGTGCCACACGAATATTCTACAATAGCTGGTATTGAAGAATCCGTACAAGAAATTTTACTAAATTTGAAAGAAATTGTATTGAGAAGTAATCTCTATGGAGTTAGAGACGCATCAATTTGCGTCAAAGGTCCTAGATACATAACTGCTCAAGATATCATCTTACCACCTTCCGTAGAGATCGTTGATACGGCACAACCTATAGCTAACTTGACAGAGCCCATTGATTTCTGTATTGAGTTACAGATCAAGAGAGATCGCGGATATCACACGGAACTCAGAAAGAACTCTCAAGATGGAAGTTATCCCATAGATGCTGTATCCATGCCTGTTCGAAATGTGAATTATAGTATTTTTTCTTGTGGGAATGGAAATGAAAAACACGAGATACTTTTTCTAGAAATATGGACGAATGGAAGTTTAACCCCTAAGGAAGCGCTTTATGAGGCTTCTCGTAATTTGATTGATTTATTTCTTCCTTTTCTACACGCGGAGGAAGAGGGCACTAGTTTCGAAGAAAATAAAAACAGGTTTACTCCACCCCTTTTAACCTTTCAAAAAAGATTAACTAATCTAAAGAAAAACAAAAAAGGAATTCCATTGAATTGTATTTTTATTGATCAATTAGAATTGCCTTCTAGAACGTATAATTGTCTCAAAAGGGCCAATATACATACACTATTGGACCTTTTGAGTAAGACTGAAGAAGATCTTATGAGAATTGACAGTTTTCGTATGGAAGATGGAAAACAGATATGGGACACTCTAGAGAAGCATCTCCCAATCGATTTACCTAAGAATAAGTTCTCGTTTTAAATCCATTGCAATTTTTTCCTCTTCTTCTTTTTCGAGTTAGAATAAAAAGAAAAAAGAAAACAATTTTGCATCTTTGGCACAATCTATATTTTCGCGAAATGGATCATAATAAAATGGATTTTAGGTATCTAGGGAAGATTCACTTGGAAGTAACTATTTCCTAGATACCTATGCACGGTACTTCACGGTTGAATGAATCAACCTGAAAAATCCCTAAAAAAGACCTAAAGTTAAGGATTTTTCAATGGGTAATGTTGCTCCAATACCTAACCAAAGAGCTACTGCAGTACCGATTAAAAAAACGGTCGTAGCTACTGGGCGACGAAATGGATTTTGGAATTTATTGACATTCTCTAGAAAGGGTACTGTCAATAAGCCCGTTGGCACAGAAACCATTAAGAGAACGCCCAATAACTTATTGGGTACTGTACGGAGTATTTGAAAGACGGGAAAGAAGTACCACTCGGGTAATATTTCCAGAGGAGTTGCAAACGGATCCGCCGGTTCACCAATCATTGACGGCTCGAGAACCGCTAAACCTACATTACATGCAATAGTACCTAGAATTACTACTGGAAAAATATATAAAAGATCGTTGGGCCAGGCGGGTTCCCCGTAATAATTATGTCCCATCCCTTTAGCTAATTTTGCTCTTAATACAGGATCATTTAAGTCAGGTTTCTTTGTTATTGGGATAGGTGAATTCTTTAGGATCCATCCCCCAAAGGAACCGGACATGAGAATTTTTCATCATCCGGCTCGAGCAAGAATGAAAGAAAAAAGACCGTGGAAGATCCATAATAGAATAAGGTATATAATGACTCAATGACTCTAGGTAAGAAAAGCTTTATCAGATTCTCTTTTCCGAAGTTGCACCTACAACTACTTATTTTATTGAAAAGAATCTTATTCTTATGGGTAAATGCTCAATATCCAAGTTGGCTTGCAAATTTGATCATGATCAATTGCTTTGTGGATTGTCTCATGTCTCTTGATTAGTTGGTGTTTATCCCCTCAATATCGCAAGTTTCTTACGTCCAAACAAAGTATTTACTTGTTACTAATAAAAAATCAAAAAGTCTAGCCTACGTTCTTCTTTAGATACCTTCTTTTACTCCGATAGTATTGCGGATCGCAATCGATGCAAAGAAAATGAATGCATTTCCATACTATAATAAAAAAAGTAAGTGTAATAAATAGAGAATTGGATCATGTCACATGACTTATTCTATTTCTACTCTATGGGATCTTACGGAGCCTGTTCATGGATGACATGGTTGGGGTATGATCATAGAAAATATTCTCCTCAAGTGAACCAGCCTATCCTTCCTAGATAGGGGACTTACGTGTTGATTGGATGCGGAGACACCTTTGGTTGTGAATTCTAATGTGGCAGATCCAATTCTTTATCTGCATGGCCAAATCAATAATTCAAGTCACACACTCCCATAATCCGCCTTATTTTCTTTCATAAAATGAACTTCAACTATTTGTATCAAAATACTTCGGAGTTGAAGAAAAGTATCCAAATGACATGTCTTATTTTACAATAACCCATGTTTGTAGCAATGAAATACCACAACCTACCCGATATGATATATGAAAATTAGAATTATCTTTCTCTATGATATGGCTTCCCTATAAAGGACCCGAAATACCTTGCTTACGTATCATTGGAAAGTGCATTAACATAAATACGGCAGTAAGCAGAGGCAGTACAAAGGTATGTAAACTATAAAAACGAGTCAAAGTGGATTGGCCCACACTAGCACTTCCACGTAATAACTCCACTAAAGGCGATCCTATTACCGGAATCGCTTCAGGTACACCTGTCACAATTTTGACTGCCCAATAACCAATTTGATCCCAAGGCAAAGAATAACCAGTTACACCAAACGATGCAGTCAATACACCCAAAACCACACCTGTCACCCAAGTTAATTCGCGGGGTTTTTTAAATCCACCTGTGAGATACACACGAAATACGTGCAGGATCATCATTAGAACCATCATACTTGCTGACCATCGATGAACTGATCGGATTAACCAACCAAAGTTGGCCTCGGTCATTATGTATTGAACCGAGGAAAAAGCCTCTGTAACGGTTGGGCGGTAGTAAAAAGTCATAGCAAAACCGGTAGCGACTTGTACTAGAAAACAAGTAAGTGTAATTCCCCCTAAACAATAAAATATGTTGACATGAGGAGGAACATATTTACTAGTTATATCATCCGCAATTGCCTGAATCTCAAGACGTTCCTCAAACCAATCATATACTTTATTGAGATAGGTAACTAACCCGAGTCCCCCTCCGAGAACCGTATATGAAAATTTCATCTCGTACGGCTCAAGCAGAAACACACAAATTTTCAACGGATATTAGAAAAAAAAAAGGTTCAAAACTTCATCAGCCACTGGATTGGGTCGATTTGCCTTGAAGATATGAAATAAGAAAAATCCAGAACTTATTCTTTGTGATGATAATGCCAAAAAATCTCAAGTTGGCTCATCTGTCTTTCTTTCTTTCCCTTATGTTGGTCATTAGAGGCTTCTTGACTTTTCTCTTCCCTATTTTGGATTTCTTTTTTTTTTTTTTTGCGTAATGCAGATTTACTCTTGTTTTACTAGTAAATAAATAAAGCAAAAATTCTAGTAGTTTTCTGATAGAAATTATCTTGTTGCGATCCTATGAATCAGTTCAATTAAAACCTTAGATTCATACTAGAGCCACGATGATTGAGTCTCAAGCTAACCAAAAGGCAAGGGTTCTTCGAATAAGAACCGCTTGATGATCATTTATTGAATCCGTGTAATAACTCGACAAAATCGAGAGAAAAAAAAGTTGTCTTTTGGGCAAACAAAATTGGAAGGAAGAAAATTTCTTTTTTTATTAAAAACTACTTGAATTTTTTTCAGTCTGGTTGCGAGGTCTGAATAGTGAGTATGAATCATAGTTCCATTTTTTTTCTTGATCCACTCTATCTATTTCGTGTTCCAGATACTAGAATAAAAAATATCCGACGAATTAGAATCATCTTGATAGAGATAACAGGCCCTTTCTATGTATTATCAATAGGATCCATTCTAACAAGTCACACACTCATATTCCAGAGATACCAAAACAAAAAAATTCCACGGTCGAACTACCAGAATGTCTAGAAATGTATAGCTTAAAGTAGAAAGGCTTTTTTGGATGGAAAAACAATGACTTCGTAGTTTTAGTTAGTAGAAACCTAATTCATTAAAATTCCGTCCAGTAAAACAGAAGAATTATAAATTTCTAAAATGATAGATAGGAATATCGCGAATAAAGCCATTGCGACCCCCATAAAAGGAGTAGTCCCCCAACCCGGAGCTACTTTCCCATATTCCGAATTCAAGGGTTTCAATAAACTACCTACGCGAGTTCGTCTTGGCCCAGGTCTAGAACTATCTTCAACGGTTTGTGTAGCCATAAATTCTATTTAATCATTGGTGTTGACTTTGTATACTATTCCGTTGTAGTTGTAAATACAAGATCTTTTCGTAGATCCATTGTAATCTTGAAATTCTATAAAAATGGAAACAGCAACTTTAGTCGCCATCTCCATATCTGGTTTACTTGTAAGCTTTACTGGGTATGCCTTATATACCGCGTTTGGGCAACCCTCTCAACAATTAAGAGATCCATTCGAAGAACACGGGGACTAATTGAAGTAAGAAGTCTCCCCATCTGGGAGACTTCTTACTTCAATGAAATTATTTCATTTTTTTAGTCGGAACCTTAGGTGGTTCTCGGAAGAAGATAGCGAAAAAAATTATCCCTAAAGTCGAAACTAAAAGGAACGTATAAACCAATGCTTCCATAGATTCGATCGTGGTTTATTTACAATTATAACTTCCACACCTATTCATTTGTCATTTGGGATCTTTTCCCATATAAAGATAAAGAAAGAAAAAGAGTCAAAGAAAGGATGGGAGATGTTTCCCATGTCAAATCAAAAAAGAGAGATGAAAGATACCATAGCAATGTGGTATCAGACTGCTTGTCTCCTTGTAGTTGGATCTCCAACTTTTTGGAATGTTCCAAATTCCACTTGAGCATCCAAGTCTGGATCAATACCAGCAAAAACATCTCGGAACAAGGTTCTAGCGCCATGCCAAATGTGTCCGAAAAAGAAGAGCAAAGCAAAGGTAGCATGACCAAAAGTGAACCAACCCCTTGGACTGCTGCGAAAAACACCATCCGATTTCAAAGTAGCCCGATCTAATTCAAAAATTTCCCCTAATTGGGAACGCCTCGCATATTTTTTTACAGTAGCAGGATCAGAATAACTTACTCCATTAAGTTCGCCACCATAGAACTCCACCGTTACACCTACTTGTTCAACACTATATTTGGATTCTGCTCTTCTAAAAGGAACGTCCGCTCTCACAATTCCCTCTTCATCTACCAAAACAACCGGAAATGTTTCAAAAAAAGTAGGCATACGGCGTACAAAAAGCTCGCGTCCTTCTTTATCTCTAAAGACGGGATGTCCTAACCATCCAACAGCTATTCCATCCCCGTTGTCCATTGAGCCTGCTCTGAATAATCCCCCCTTTGCCGGATTATTACCAATATAATCATAAAAGGCTAATTTTTCGGGAATTTTAGACCAAGCTTCTGATAAACTAAGATTTTCGGCTAACCCATCGCTAACTCTTCGATATATTTCTTGCTGAAAGTATCCCTGATCCCACTGATAACGAGTAGGCCCAAATAATTCGATTGGGGTAGTTGCTGACCCATACCACATAGTTCCGGCAACTACGAAAGCTGCAAAAAAAACAGCAGCGATACTACTGGAAAGTACAGTTTCAATATTGCCCATACGTAATCCTTTGTATAGACGTTGAGGCGGACGGACACTAAGATGGAATAGGCCCGCTAATATGCCCAATGTACCCGCAGCAATATGATGAGAAGCTATTCCCCCCGGAACAAAAGGATCAAAACCTTCTACACCCCACGCTGGATTTACAGCTTGTACTTTTCCAGTTAGTCCATAAGGATCGGACACCCATATCCCAGGACCATACAAACCCGTTACATGAAATGCGCCAAAGCCAAAGCAAGCCACCCCTGCAAGAAATAAATGAATTCCAAAGATCTTGGGCAAATCCAAAGAGGGTTTTCCTGTCCGCTCATCACAGAATATTTCTAGGTCCCAATATACCCAATGCCAGATAGCTGCCAAGAAACACAAGCCAGAAAACACAATATGCGCACCTGCCACACCTTCATAACTCCAAATACCCGGATTCGTTACAGTTCCTCCTGAAATACTCCAACCACCCCACGAATTGGTTATTCCTAAACGAGTCATGAAGGGAATTACGAACATACCTTGTCTCCACATTGGATCCAGAACAGGATCAGAGGGATCAAAAACCGCTAATTCATATAAAGCCATCGAGCCGGCCCAACCAGAAACTAAAGCTGTGTGCATTATATGCACCGAAAGCAATCGACCCGGATCATTCAATACAACAGTATGAACACGATACCAAGGCAAACCCATGGAAATACCCCTTTAGCAAAGAAAAATAGACACGATGTCGCTTTATTTTATCGCATTGGAAAAGACTATCTATATCCTATGTACCTAACCCCTCTAGGGGATTCTGTGTCAGAAAGCGTGAATATTTATTTCATTCCATTAAAAATAAGAAGCCAATTCTGTTCGTAAGAAGAAAGAGAAGCAGATCTATTCTATACTCGATAAGTGCCAATATGCAATGGGTAGCTTGGCCTATTTGGAAAAAACGAAGAATAGATCCCTATCCCTCTTTGTTTATCATTCCAATCACCGATTCCTTTTTCTTTATTCAATCTGTCTTACCTTCCTTATATGTATTATTTCAATCTACGTATTAATAGAATCTATAGTATTCATATAGAATAAGAAAAAAAAAAATGAAGACAATAAACTGCGGATTCTTTCTTTCTCTTCCATTCTTACGTTTCCATATTAAAGTGTAGTTTTCTTACTTAAATTTAATAATATTAATCTAATATGCCCATTGGTGTTCCAAAAGTACCTTACCGGATTCCCGGAGATGAAGAAGCGACTTGGGTTGACTTATACAATGTTATGTATCGAGAAAGGACACTTTTTTTAGGTCAAGAGATTCGTTGCGAGGTCACGAATCATATTACAGGTCTCATGGTATATCTCAGTATAGAAGATGGAATTAGCGATATTTTTTTGTTTATAAACTCCCCAGGCGGGTGGCTAATCTCAGGAATGGCGATTTTTGATACGATGCAAACGGTGACACCAGATATATATACAATATGCCTCGGAATGGCTGCGTCCATGGCATCCTTCATTCTGCTTGGAGGCGAACCCACCAAGCGTATAGCATTCCCTCACGCGAGGATTATGCTTCACCAACCTGCTAGTGCTTATTATCGGGCAAGGACACCAGAATTTTTACTAGAAGTGGAAGAGTTACACAAAGTTCGCGAAATGATCACAAGGGTTTATGCCCTAAGAACAGGCAAGCCTTTTTGGGTTGTATCCGAAGACATGGAAAGGGATGTTTTTATGTCAGCAGACGAAGCCAAAGCTTATGGACTTGTCGATATTGTAGGGGATGAAATGATTGACGAGCACTGCGATACTGATCCAGTGTGGTTTCCAGAAATGTTTAAGGATTGGTAGTGGCCGGATTTCTTGTAAATTTATTTCAAACCTAAATTCAGGTTTTCTGCGATTTAATAGAAAATAGAAATACTTCATGATGATCAATCATCAGGTTAAGATCGATCTAAACCAATCCTTTTTTTTTTCTATATACATACGACATGCCAACGGTTAAACAACTTATTAGAAACGCAAGACAGCCAATACGAAATGCTAGAAAATCGCCCGCGCTTAAGGGATGTCCTCAGCGTCGAGGAACATGTGCTAGGGTGTATGTGCGACTCGTTCAGATCATGAGTTCAAACAAATAAGACAATTTTTGAAGTATCCATGATCGGTACCAATGAATAGGATAGAGCTTCTCTATCCTAGATTTCTATGGTATATGGAATTTCTGGTTTCCTTTGGTGCAAATCCAATCATCTAAATTGGAAATTAAGAAGCAATTCCCCCATTGGTAGAAAATGGTTATCCATTAAGCGGAGGAAATAGTAATAAAAAGAAAAAGGCTTATGCTCCTTTATCTTAAAAGAACGGACTAACAGGGTCAGCTACTTAGCCAACTTTCATAATTAAATGCCGTCACTGTATGGATAACTCTTATTGTGAAAAGAGCTATTTACTCTATAATGGATAGGTAGAGCCAAAGAATGTGAACTATACAAGTTCACAATACCTTTTGATGAAATGAAAGAAAGGGCTCCGGTGTATAGAGAGGGCCTCACCGTTTAAAAGGGAACCATAGAAACGATGGAACCCACTATTTTTTTGAGTATCGTTAGAATTTGTTATTTCTATGCGAAATAACTGAAGAGAATAGAATAAAAAATCGTGGTTGGGAAGGTTACAGTAGCAAAAGCCATTGGAATTAATATTTTATATATCGGAATAATTCGTTTTGTTATTAATGGGAAAAAGGATGGCTAAAAGAAGAGAAATCATTAGTTATTCATTAAGGTTAATTTGATTCAATGACCAGAGTTCCGCGAGGATATATAGCTCGGAGACGACGAACAAAAATGCGTTCATTTGCCTCAAACTTTAGAGGGGCTCATTTAAGACTTAATCGAATGATTACTCAACAAGTAAGAAGAGCTTTTGTTTCCTCTCATCGAGATAGAGGCAGGCAAAAGAGGGATTTTCGTCGTTTGTGGATCACTCGGATAAACGCAGCAACGCGGATATATAAAGTATTCGATAGTTATAGTAAATTAATACACAATCTGTACAAGAAGGAATTGATTCTTAATCGTAAAATGCTTGCACAAGTAGCTGTATCAAATCCAAATAATCTTTACACGATTTCCAATAAAATAAAGATCCTCAATTAAATGGATAAAAAAGTAATATACAGGAATAATTAAAACCGAATTCCCGGAGAGGGAACTCCGGGAAGATACAATAAATTAAGATTAAGTGGTAGGAATCAACGAGCATGTTGCAATAAATAAAAAAACTATTTATTCTTCCCCATTTTTCTTTCTTATAACAAACACAAGAATCAAAACTGGATTACTTTCTTTATATAGGTCTGGCCCTTTCGAATAAAACATCAACAATCGGAACTTAAGTTCCGATTGTTGTTTCTTAAATTCTGGTTGGAGTTTCTTAAGTTTCGATTGGAATTGAACTTTTGCGTTAATTGAGGAATATGTCTATTCTTTCTGGGTCTAGGACCAGTAATTATTGAAATTGACTGGGCTTGAAATTGCTTCTCATTCTCATAGTTACGAAATGGTAAGAAAGATAAAATACGAGCCTGTTTTATAGCAAGAGTAATTAATCGTTGTTGTTTCAAGGTTAATCTATTTATTCGTCTCGATAATATTTTTCCTTGTTCACTAATAAATCGATTAATTAAACTCATGTTTCTATAATCAATTCGATCCCCCGGGCCAATCCGAGGACGCCTACGAAAAGGTTGTTTGGATTTACGAAAAGTTTGCTTGGATTTACGAAAAGTTTGCTTGGATTTATGAAAAGTTTGCTTGGATTTATGAAAAGTTTGCTTAGATTTATGAAAAGGTTGTTTAGATGTATACATGATTTATTCTTTATTTTAAAATTTGAAAAAAAAAAAATGGATTTCTTTATTTTATTAATTTTGGATCCAGAAGAAGTAGTCTTTCTTTGGTCCATATATTATTTGATTCATATTATTATTTGATTCATATATAGTATATGAATACCCTCTATACATATGAAATAATATCTACCTGAAATCAAATGAATTGATTTGTATTTTGTATTCTATCTATGTTCTATATATTAAATCTGTTCTTTGGAAAGATCGAACACACGATGCTCCTATTTTTTTATTTCGTCATGAGTCGTATGCTTGCGACAATAACGACAAAATTTTTTTAATTCTAATTGTCCGGGTGTATTGTGGCGATTCTTTTGAGTACTATATCTAGAAATCCCCGTCGATTCCTCATTGGCACCTTTTCGAACACAACTGATACATTCCAAAATAACTCTGATTCTAACACCTTTCCCCTTGGCCATGAACCTCCTTTCTTTTTTGGATTGACTTAACTTAATTCTTCTACTTATTCTGTTATTCTTCTATTTTGAATCCCAAGAAGAAGAATAAAATCCATTCGAATAAAAAATTTTTAAAATTCTTAAATTAAGTAATAAAAAATAGAGAAATAATTAAAGAATACAATCCTTGTCGAATTAGCAAGGATTTTGCTTCGAAATCCTTTCATTTAAGTAGCCAGCCCAGCCTCTTTCTATGCTCTGATTTCTGAGGCCTGACTTAGCTTGGATACCGCTTTTGATTGAATTTCTGTTTTCCAAAATGGGATTTGCCGAATTTTTCATGACTCTGAGGTTCAACCCAATCCATCTTTTCTTTCTTTTTCCTTCCTATACTAAAAAAAAAAGGATTGAAAAAGGGAAAATTTGCGTCATGTCACGAAGAATTCCTCGCATAGCAATAACTAGAATTAAAAAAAAGGGAATGACAAAGCATCTGGGAATAAACGATTAATTTCTATCAATAAACCTGCTAAAGCCCCAAACCATAGAGTACTTAGCACGGGCGCTACAGAGAGATATGTTTTTATATCCCGCATTGAAAATCCTCCTTCCTTATTGGAATACATATATGATCAGATACTCTTGCCCAAGATCATTTGTATTTCTTTTGTTTAGGCGAAATTCCTAACTAAAAAAACAAAATCAATATTCTATATATAGAATGAACGAATGAACGGTATAGACGAGATTTTCCTACCCCTAAAAAAGAAAAAGATGACCCCTTCTTCCTATACATTACCAAGGAATAGTAATCTTTCTTTTATAGGTGAAATTAGATAGGATTTTAGATGTATACCATTCCTTGATTATATGAGACCAAAAAGAAGAAATGACAAGAAGGTTCTATATAGATAGAGAAAGAGAAGAAAATTACGATGTGGAAAACAAGACAGGAATTGTGTACAATGCCATTATACAACAATTTGGAAAAGGGATGTAGCGCAGCTTGGTAGCGCGTTTGTTTTGGGTACAAAATGTCACAGGTTCAAATCCTGTCATCCCTACCTATTACTTCTTTCTTCTTTATGGGCAGTAGCGAGGAGATCAATTAAAGTGGGTATAACTTGAATTTGTGGATACTATACGTACGTGAGACACGTTAGGAGTAGAAAAGGGTTTTCTTTTTGAATGAAAGCGCTCTTAGTTCAGTTCGGTAGAACGCGGGTCTCCAAAACCCGATGTCGTAGGTTCAAATCCTACAGAGCGTGATTCCATCTATCTTATGTCGAAGCAGAGTAAAATAACTTAACAAAACAAAGTTGAATTGCAACTCCAATTTGACCTCCTCTCTGGTCTGGAGGAGGTCAATCAAAAAAGAAATATTACTCAATCAAAGATCCAACTGATCCCCACGTCTGTATTGCAAATACGCAGTCACGAATAATCCCGCTAAAGTAATAGGAATTAGGCCTAAGACGATTCCAAATAGAAAAACTTCAATCATTTCGATTTGTTCGAGGGGATAAAAAAAAAGAGGTACGATCTATCCCTAAATAGTAGTCTAAATTATCCACGAATCTCAATGACCAAGAAAAGAATTGATAATTAGTGTGGAAAAGAGTCGTAGAATACCAGGAATCCAAAAGAAATATTTTTATTTTCTGACTTATTCATTCAATTCATTTCAAATAAGACGTATCTTGTTCAAGCCAATAAATAGAGCTGGGGTTATAGTTAAAGCAGCCAGTAGAAAACCGAAATAACTAGTTATAGTAAGCATGAAAGGGTTAAATTCCATTTATTTTTTTACTACACTACATATGTTGGTAAAGCACTTACCTAAGTTATGGAAAATTCATAATTCATCGGTTATTTTAGATAATACTAAAAAACAAGATAGAGTGAGATACAGAAGTGTAAAAGAAAATCGATTCATCAGATGGGACATGAGTCTCTAATTCCGAATCAAGAGATTTGTTGTGGAATCTGTCAGTTCTTTAAAGTAATAATATTAAGAACTAGATCATCTAACCCCATTGAAAAATTAAATTGGATTTTCGGGAGAATTTTGGAATATAAGATAAATAAAGAATTGAAACAGTCGAATATTCCCCTATTCCTTCTTATTTTAACTGATTGTATTCCATATGGAATAAGAGGAGAAGAAAAGCATTCCACGACCCCCCGAGCAAGGGGCCCCTTAAAAAAAGGAAAGCTCTTCCTTGAATTTACTTTATTTTTATTCCTTTTTCGAACCCCAACCAAAGTTGATTCGAAGACGAGTCACTTCAATTATCCTTTTAAGTTCTATCTTCTGTCTTTCCCTATTTCATCTCGTAAAGTTCCACGCTTGCAGTTTAGTCAAGAAAGTTAGACCTAATCCAACAAACAAGGCAAGGATTGATTACGAATCTTGATTCTTCAAAGAATGTTTTCTTTCTCTCATAACAGATTATCCACTATTCGATTTTCTATTTATTAGATATTATATTATGCTAACCAATTAAATTCCTTAAAGGGAAAGGTTGGATTCGAAGAAAACTTTTCACTAAAAAGGGATAGATTTCGCATATACTTGTCCTTATATTGTGTCAGTATGAGAATATCTTTCCTAAATTATTTATCCAAACCTATTGATCATTAACTTGGATTTTCCCAAGATCTTGGCCGCTATTCCGAATTATTCTACTAATCCGAAGCCAATGAAAATAAGCAGGACCCCCAAAAATTGGGGGTTTTCTATTGATGCCTTGAATAACATATAGCTT